GTTATTGTAGCTTACTTACCTTTAAAGCATAGCACTGAAAATGCTAAGAAGGGTGCTGAAATCACCCCAAAAACATACAGATTTGGTCCTAGTCTTACAGTTATTTTTTACTAAACTTACACATGCAAGCATCAACATACCAGTGAAAACGCCCCAAACCCCATTCAAAGGATATAAAGGAGCAGGTATCAGGCCCACCATAGTAGCCCAAAACACCTAGCAATGCCACACCCCCAAGGGACACCAGCAGTGATAAAAATTAAGCAATAAGCGGAAGCTTGACTTATTTATAGTTAAACCAACTAGGGCTGGTCAATCCTTGTGCCAGCCACCGCGGTTACACAAGAGGCCAAAATAACATCGTAACGGCGTAAAATGTGGTTAAAACCAATCAAAACAATTAAGATAGATTATAAACTTTTCTGTCATAAGTTAAAGTATACCCTATCACAATGTGAAAACAATCTTAATGTACTGATCAACTTGAACCCACGATAGCCAAGGCACAAACTGGGATTAGATACCCCACTATGCTTGACCCTAAACACAGATTTTTCTCAATACATAAAAATCCGCCAGAGAACTACTAATTACTCATTTAAAACTCAAAGGACTTGACGATACCTCAAACCCAACTAGAGGAGCCTGTTCTATAATCGATAATCCACGATCTACCTCACCACCCATAGCCCATTCAGCCTATATACCTCCGTCTTCAGCCTACCCTATGAAAGTATAAAAGTAAGCACAACAGTCAACACACTAACAAGTCAGGTCAAGGTGTAGCCCATGGGGTGGAAGAAATGGGCTACATTTTCTACCATAGAAATACACTTTAACGGAAGGGACCTTGAAACAAGACCCAGCAAGCAGGATTTAGCAGCAATGTGAGAACAGAGAGCCCACATTAATCAGGATCTGAGATGCGTACACACCGCCCGTCACCCTCGTCAAAAAACAATTAATTATAAATAAACCAAATGCAACGTATAGAGACGAGGCAAGTCGTAACATGGTAAGTATACCGGAAGGTGTACTTGGAATACCAAGACATAGCTTAAATTTTAAAGCACCCAGCTTACACCTGAAAAACGCCTAATGACAAGGCTGTCTTGACTACAAATCTAGCCCAAAAACCACAACCCCCCCCCCCAAAAAACCACTTAATCCACAAAAAATTAAAGCATTCGACCCGTCCTAGTATAGGAGATAGAAAAGATTATACGGAGCTATAAAGAACAGTACCGCAAGGGAAAGTTAAAAAACATGAAACATCTACCATAGTAAAAAAGCAAAGATAAAACCTTGTACCTTTTGCATAATGATTTAACTAGCACACACTCAAGCAAAGAGAACTAAAGTATGAAACCCCGAAACCAAGTGAGCTACTTACGGGCAACCATTATTAAAATACTAAAGACAACCAACCATCTCTGTGGCAAAAGAGTGGTGAGACCCGTAAATAGAGGTGAAAAGCCTACCGAACCTGGTGATAGCTGGTTGCTCAGAAAAAGAATAAAAGTTCTACCTTAAATTACCCTACAAAGCAATACAAAGTCTTACCCAAGTGAAATTTAAGAGCTATTCAGTCGGGGTACAGCCCTACTGAAAAAGGACACAACCTTGAAAGGTGGTAAAATACATCAACCAATCACCGTAGGCCTTAAAGCAGCCACCATAAAAAAAAGCGTTAAAGCTAAACAAAACAAATATACACAACAAAAATTTCACCCCAATTACACTGAGCCATTCTACCCACATAGAAGAATTAATGTTAAAATGAGTAACAAGAAAACCAAATTCCTCTAAAGCACCAGCTTAAATCAGCTCAGACATACTACTGATTATTAACAGCCACATATAAAACAAATAAAAATAAACAAACCATATAGACTAAACTGTTAACCCAACACAGGACTGCACACTAGAAAGATTAAAACCCGTAAAAGGAACTAGGCAAACAAAAAGCCCGACTGTTTACCAAAAACATAGCCCTTAGCATAAACAAGTATTAAGGGTAATGCCTGCCCAGTGACACAGTTCAACGGCCGCGGTATTCTGACCGTGCGAAGGTAGCGTAATCACTTGTCTTTTAAATAAAGACTGGAATGAATGGCTAAACGAGGCTTTACCTGTCTCTTACGGGTAATCAGTGAAATTGATCTCCTCGTGCAAAAGCGAGAATAATAACATAAGACGAGAAGACCCTGTGGAACTTTAAATAATGACTAAACAATAAGAAACCCACCAACCAACACGGCCCACCAACCACAATCTTTCATTAGCCTTATTTTCGGTTGGGGTGACCTCGGAGAAAAACCAAACCTCCGAAGATTTACACCAAGAAAAACAAATCAAAGTGCCCACGGCTAAACGATCCAATACATTTGATTAATGAACCAAGCTACCCCAGGGATAACAGCGCAATCCCCTCTTAGAGTCCCTATCAACGATGGGGGTTTACGACCTCGATGTTGGATCAGGACATCCTAATGGTGCAGCCGCTATTAAGGGTTCGTTTGTTCAACGATTAACAGTCCTACGTGATCTGAGTTCAGACCGGAGTAATCCAGGTCGGTTTCTATCTATGATTGTAAATTTTTTAGTACGAAAGGATCAAAAAAATGCAGCCTATGTATAAAAACACGCTGTATCCCTAATTAGTGAATACCAACTAAACTATTATACAAAACAACCAAACCCAATTTTAACCCGAAACCAAGGGTCTATTGCGGTAGCAAAGTGGTACTAATGCAAAAGGCCTAAACCCTTTAATCAGGGGTTCGACCCCCCTCCTCAATAATAACTTCCCCCCTACAAAACCTACTACCCCCACTAATGTACATAATCCCAATTCTAGTATCAGTAGCCTTCTTCACACTCATCGAACGAAAAGTATTAGGATACATACAACTACGAAAAGGCCCCAACTTAGTGGGCCCCTATGGCCTCCTTCAACCCTTCGCAGACGGAATCAAATTATTCATCAAAGAACCAGTATACCCTATAAACTCCTCCACCACACTATTTACGTTAGCTCCTATACTCGCCTTCCTACTAGCCCTGTCAATTTGACTGCCACTGCCACTGCCACACTCCCTAGCCGACCTAAACCTAGGATTACTCTTCCTAATCTCCATATCCAGCTTCATAGTGTACTCCATCTTATGATCAGGCTGAGCCTCAAACTCAAAATATGCTCTAATAGGAGCCCTACGTGCAGTAGCCCAAACAATTTCATACGAAGTAACCCTAGGACTCATCCTCTTATCATTAGTCCTACTCTCAGGTGGCTTCAATATACAAACACTAACAATCACACAAGAACCAATATACTTATTATTTTCCTCCTGGCCCCTCATAATAATATGATATATCTCAACACTAGCAGAAACAAACCGAGCACCCTTTGACCTCACCGAAGGAGAATCAGAATTAGTATCAGGATATAATGTAGAATATGCAGCCGGACCATTCGCCTTATTTTTCCTAGCAGAGTACACCAACATCTTAATAATAAACACCCTTACTGCAGTATTATTCCTTAACTCAGGAACCCAAATCCCCCCAGAATTGTTCTCCATTTTATTAATAATAAAAACAATATTCCTGTCCATGAGCTTCCTCTGAATCCGAGCTTCTTATCCACGATTCCGATACGACCAACTAATACACCTCCTATGAAAAAATTTCCTACCCTTAACCCTAGCACTTTGTACATGACACATATCACTACCAACTTCCACCTCTGGAATCCCCCCCATACTATAGGACACGTGCCCGAAATATAAGGATCACCTTGATAGGGTGGAAAATAGAGGCGGAAATCCTCTCGTCTCCTTAGAAAAACAGGACTTGAACCTGCACCAAAGAGATCAAAACTCTTAGTACTCCCATTTATACTATATCCTAGTAAAGTCAGCTAACAAAGCTATCGGGCCCATACCCCGACAATGTTGGTTTAAACCCCTCCTCTACTAATGAACCTTCTCGGAAAGGGATTTATTATCACCAATCTAATCATAGGCCCTCTATTAACAATATCAAGTAACCACTGAATCATGGCATGATGTGGGTTAGAAATTAGCACCCTATCTGTTATCCCCCTAATTGCTCAACAACACCACCCACGAGCCATTGAAGCCTCTACCAAATATTTCCTAGTCCAAGCAGCAGCCTCTAGTATAGTATTATTATCTGCCATCCTAAACTCCTGAAACCTAGGTCAATGAGAAACAACATTCATAAACAACAACATCTCGTGTACCCTACTCACAATTTCCCTAGCCATAAAACTAGGACTTGCCCCATTTCACCTCTGACTTCCCGAAGTACTTCAGGGCTCCACTACAATAACAGCATTACTACTTACAACCTGACAAAAACTAGCCCCACTAACCCTTCTAATAACAACCTTCCAGCACTTAAACACTTCAATACTACTATTAATAGGCTTAATATCCACTCTTATTGGTGGCTGAGGGGGATTAAACCAAACCCAAATACGAAAAATCATAGCCTTCTCATCAATCGCTCACCTAGGATGAATAATTATTATCCTTACCTTATCACCTAAATTAACGCTACTGACATTCCTTCTATACTCAATAATAACAACTTCTATATTCCTTATAATAAACTACCTACAAGCAAGTAAAATATCCACAATAATAACATCCTGAACAAAAACCCCATTAATGAATACAACAATAATAATAAGTCTCATATCTTTAGGAGGGTTACCCCCACTAACCGGGTTTGCCCAAAAATGATTAATCCTACAAGAACTAACTAAACAACATCTACCCCTTATTGCTACATTAATAGCCTTAGCCTCATTACTAAGCCTATTTTTCTACCTACGAGTATCTTACTACAAAACAATTACTCTTCCCCCAAACTCACACAATTATACTCAACAATGACGACACAAAATACACAATGTAAAACCACATTTAGCCCTAACCTCCTCATTATCAACCATACTACTTCCCCTACTTCCCATAATACTATCTACCATTTAACAGAAACTTAGGATAAATACATAAACCAGAGGCCTTCAAAGCCCCAAACAAGAAATAAACCTCTTAGTTTCTGCCCTAAGGCCTATAAGACTCTATCCTATATCAATTGAATGCAACTCAAATACTTTCATTAAGCTAAGACCTTACTAGATAAATGGGCCTCGATCCCATAAACATTTTAGTTAACAGCTAAACACCTAAATCCAACAGGTTTTTATCTAACAGACATTCATATTTTACAAGCGCTGATACCAGTTTAAGATATATCTCAAGATTTGCAATCTAACATGAACTTCACCACAGAGCTCTGATAAGAAGAGGAATTAAACCTCCGTAAAATAGGTCTACAGCCTAACACTTTAACACTTAGCTATCTTACCCATGACTTTAAACCGCTGATTATTTTCTACTAATCATAAAGACATTGGTACCCTTTACTTAATCTTTGGTACTTGAGCAGGAATAATTGGAACAGCTCTTAGTCTACTAATCCGAACAGAACTAAGCCAGCCAGGCCCACTCATAGGAGATGACCAAGTATACAACGTCATCGTTACAGCCCATGCCTTCATTATAATCTTCTTCATAGTAATACCAGTAATGATTGGAGGATTTGGAAATTGACTAGTCCCAATAATAATTGGGGCCCCAGACATAGCATTCCCACGAATGAATAACATAAGCTTCTGACTCCTACCACCATCATTACTCCTTCTTCTTGCCTCATCCGGAGTAGAAGCTGGAGCCGGAACAGGATGGACCGTGTACCCGCCCTTAGCCGGAAATATAGCACATGCCGGTGCCTCTGTAGACTTAACCATTTTTTCCCTACACTTAGCCGGAGCATCATCGATCCTAGGTGCTATCAACTTTATCACCACAGCAATCAACATAAAAACCCCATCCATATCGCAATATCAAACTCCATTATTTGTATGATCCGTACTAATCACAGCCGTATTACTACTCCTATCTCTCCCAGTCCTAGCAGCAGGAATTACCATACTCCTAACAGACCGAAATCTAAATACAACTTTCTTCGATCCCTCCGGGGGCGGAGACCCAATTCTTTACCAACACCTATTCTGATTTTTCGGTCATCCTGAAGTATATATCCTCATCCTACCAGGATTTGGAATAATCTCACATGTAGTCGCCTACTATACTGGAAAAAAAGAACCATTCGGCTACATAGGAATAGTCTGAGCTATAATATCAATCGGATTCCTCGGATTCATCGTATGGGCTCACCACATGTTCACCGTCGGAATAGATGTTGACACCCGAGCCTACTTTACATCTGCAACTATAATTATTGCTATTCCAACGGGCGTGAAAGTATTCAGCTGACTTGCCACACTTCATGGAGGAATAATTAAATGAAACGCCCCTATACTCTGGGCCCTGGGATTTATCTTTTTATTCACAATTGGAGGACTAACTGGAATTGTACTAGCAAACTCATCATTAGACATCGTCCTTCACGACACCTACTACGTCGTAGCACACTTTCACTATGTCCTCTCAATAGGAGCCGTATTCGCCATCATAGCTGGATTCACCCACTGATTTCCACTATTCTCAGGCTACTCACTGAATGAAACATGAACAAAACTACAATTCGTAATTATATTTTTAGGAGTAAACATAACCTTTTTTCCCCAACACTTTTTAGGACTTGCCGGAATACCACGACGTTACTCAGATTATCCAGATGCCTATACCATATGAAACTCAATCTCATCAATCGGATCCATGATCTCACTAGCAGGAGTCATCATAATGCTTGTAATTATCTGAGAAGCTTTCTCATCCAAACGAAAAATTACACTAATCGAACCACCCCTAGTAAATGTGGAATGATTAAACGGCTGCCCACCACCCGACCACACTTATGAAGAACCTACCCATATACTACTTAAACCAAGAAAGGAGGGAATCGAACCCCCTTCAATTAGTTTCAAGCTAACTACATTTTAACCACTATGTTACTCTCTTCACCTTAACCACAAGACGTTAGTAAAAAATTACACAACCTTGTCAAGGCTGAATTATAGGTTAAAACCCTTTACGACTTAATAGCACAACCACTTCAACTAGAATTTCAAGACGCAATATCCCCCATTATAGAAGAACTCCTACACTTTCATGACCACACCCTAATAGTTGTCTTCCTTATCAGCACACTAGTATTATACATTATCTCATCCATACTAACAACAAAACTAACCCACACCAGCACCATAGATGCCCAAGAAGTAGAAATAGTTTGAACTATCCTACCAGCCATCGTACTAATTACAATTGCACTCCCATCACTACAAGTCCTCTATCTGACAGATGAAATCAACAATCCACATTTAACTATCAAAGCTATAGGACATCAATGATACTGAACCTACGAATACACTGACTACGAAGACCTAGAATTTGACTCATACATAACTCCAACACAGGACCTTACCTACGGCCACACACGACTCCTAGAGGTAGACCATCGAATAGTAGCCCCCATAGAGACCCCCATCCGAATACTGATCTCTGCTGAAGATGTCCTTCACTCATGAGCAATCCCATCCTTAGGCGTAAAAACAGATGCAGTACCAGGACGATTAAACCAAACAAGCTTTATTATTATACAACCTGGACTATTCTACGGACAATGCTCAGAAATCTGCGGGGCAAACCACAGCTTCATACCAATTGTAATCGAATCTACACCCCTAAAACAATTTGAAAACTGATCATCTCTTCTTCAATCACTACAGAAGCTTATAACGGACAGCACTAGCCTTTTAAGCTAGAAACAGAGACTTACCAAACCTCCTTAGTGACATGCCACAACTAAACCCAGACCCATGACTATCCATTCTTGGGACTACCTGATTAATCTACATCATCCTTCAACCAAAAATCAAATCCCACACTCCAACCAACCCAACAATAAACAACCTAGAAAAAAAACAAAAACGAACCTGAACCTGACCATGAACTTAGCATTATTCGACCAATTCTCCACACCACAAACAATGGGCATTCCATTAATTACACTAAGCTTAATAATACCAGTGTTTATGTTCCCAATAAAAAATAACCGATGACTCACCAACCGTACACTTACCCTTCAATCATGAACAATTAACCTAATAACAAAACAATTAATATTACCCATTAATAAATCAGGCCATCAATGATCAACCCCCCTAATCTCACTAATAATACTCCTAGTCATACTCAACCTACTAGGACTATTACCATACACCTTTACCCCAACTACACAACTATCCATAAACCTAGGCCTAGCCATCCCCATATGACTAGCCACCCTATTAATTGGAATACGAAATCAACCAACAACTTCACTAGCCCACCTACTACCAGAAGGCACACCACTACCCCTAATCCCACCTCTTATTATTATTGAAACTATCAGCCTATTCATCCGACCCATCGCCCTCGGCATTCGTATTACAGCCAACCTAACAGCTGGACATCTACTAATCCAACTTATCTCCACAGCTGTATTAACTCTTTTACCCACAACCCCAACCCTATCCCTAATATCAATAATTATCCTATTACTTCTTACCATACTAGAATTAGCAGTAGCCATAATCCAAGCTATCGTCTTTGTCCTACTTTTAAGCCTTTACCTCCAAGAAAATACCAAATAACTAAACAAACACACCCATACCATATAGTAAACCCAAGCCCATGACCCCTAACAGGAGGAATAGCCGCATTCGCAATAACTTCCGGCCTAATTATATGATTTCACTACAACACACCACTCCTCCTCACTATTGGACTCTTAAATATACTAATAACAGTACTACAATGATGACGAGATGTAGTCCGAGAAAGCACATTCCAAGGACATCACACCAAACCAGTACAAAAAGGATTACGATACGGCATAATCCTGTTCATTACATCAGAAGTATTCTTCTTCGCAGGATTTTTCTGAGCCTTTTACCACTCAAGCCTAGCCCCAACCCCTGAACTAGGAGGATACTGGCCCCCAACAGGAATTATACCCCTAAACCCATTTGAAGTCCCGCTACTAAACACAGCCGTCCTATTAGCCTCTGGCGTTACAATCACTTGAGCCCACCATAGCCTAATAGAATCCAACCGAAAACAAACAATTCAAGCCCTCTCACTGACAATCCTCTTAGGCCTTTACTTCACAGCTTTACAAGCCATAGAGTACTACGAAACCACCTTTACTATAGCTGACAGTGTATACGGATCCACATTTTTCGTCGCAACAGGATTTCACGGACTACACGTAATTATTGGATCAACATTCCTAATCGTCTGCTTACTACGACAAACAAAATTCCACTTTACATCAAACCACCACTTCGGATTTGAGGCCGCAGCATGATATTGACATTTCGTAGACATTGTTTGATTATTCCTATTCATCTCTATCTATTGATGAGGATCCTACCTCCCTAGTATAATAGTACAAGTGACTTCCAATCACTAAGTCTTAGTACAACCCCTAAGGGGAAGTAATAAACATAATAATTTTAGCCATCATACTAGCCCTAACACTATCAATCATCTTAATAATACTAAACAACTGACTATCACTAATAAATCCTAACAACGAAAAACTATCACCATATGAATGTGGGTTTGATCCACTTGAATCAGCTTGACTACCATTCTCAATCCGATTCTTCTTAGTCGCTATCCTATTCTTACTATTCGACCTAGAAATTGCACTCCTACTACCTCTACCCTGAGCCACCCAACTACTATCCCCCACAACATCAATGACCTGAGCCATAATTATCCTACTACTCCTAACCCTTGGTCTCATTTACGAATGAATACAGGGCGGGCTAGAATGGGCAGAATGGATGATTAGTCTAACTAAGACCACTAATTTCGACTTAGTAAATCATGATTAACAACATGATCACCCCCATCACTACCTTACACCTTAGTTACCTTATTGCCTTTGCCATCAGTATAACCGGATTTGTACTACACCAAACCCACCTTATTTCAACCCTTCTTTGCCTAGAAGGTATTATACTATCACTCTTTATTACCCTATCAATATGACCCCTCCAACTACAAACCCCCTCCATGGCACTAACCCCCCTACTAATACTGGCCTTTTCGGCCTGCGAAGCCGGAACCGGCCTATCATTACTAGTAACCTCCTCCCGAACACACGGGTCGAACTTATTACAAAACTTAAACCTCTTACAATGCTAAAAATTATTTTACCAACAATTATATTAGTCCCCACAACCCTACTCTGTCAAAAAAACCACCTACTAACAACAACAACTACCTTTAGCTTCACTATCGCCCTTATAAGCACACAATTAATAAAACCCACTCTGGGGACAACCATAACCTTCTCCAACTACTACCTAGGCACAGACACCATTTCTACCCCACTTCTCGTCCTATCCTGCTGGTTAACCCCATTAATAATTTTAGCTAGCCAAAACCATCTAACAACCGAACCAGCTCCCCGCAAACGAACCTTTATTTCTACAATCGTCTTTCTACAGATCTCACTAATTCTAGCATTTTCCGCAACAGAACTAACCACATTCTATATCGCTTTTGAAACCACCTTAATTCCAACACTAATTATCATTACACGATGAGGAAACCAAGTGCAACGACTTAGTGCTGGTATCTACTTCCTATTCTATACCCTAATCGGCTCCCTACCGCTACTAATTGCCCTACTCCTACTACAATCCAACAACACTCTCTCACTACCCCTATTACAACTTAACCACCAACTAGTACAAAACTCATGAACCCACACAATATGATGATTTGCCCTACTAACTGCTTTCATAATCAAAATACCCCTATACGGTCTACACCTCTGACTCCCAAAGGCCCACGTAGAAGCCCCAATCGCAGGATCAATAGTGCTTGCTGGCGTACTTTTAAAGCTAGGCGGATATGGTATTATCCGAATATCATCAATCCTTACCCCCCCCTCTCAAGACCTATCCTACCCATTCATAACTCTAGCCCTATGGGGAATCATCATAACCAGCCTAATCTGTCTCCGACAAACAGACCTAAAATCACTGATTGCCTACTCATCAGTCAGCCACATAGGACTTGTAATCTCCGCTACACTTATTCAAACCCCATGAGCACTTACCGGGGCTACCACCCTAATAATTGCCCACGGCCTAACATCATCAATACTATTCTGCCTATCCAACACAAACTATGAACGCACAAACAGCCGAATCCTATTTATCACCCGAAACCTACAACTACTACTACCCCTAATAACACTATGATGACTACTTGCCAGCTTAACAAACATAGCTCTACCACCAACCATCAACTTAACAGGAGAACTATCTGCCATTACTTCCCTATTCAACTGATCCAAAACTACCATCCTGATCACAGGACTGGGCACCGTAATTACAGCTACTTATACACTACACATATTTTCATCCACACAATGAGGCGGAGAATCCTCACCAAACATCAAATCTATTCCCCCCACCCACACACGAGAACACCTGATCATAGTTCTCCACCTACTACCAACAGCCCTACTTATAATAAAACCGCAACTAATCTTAAGTATATTTTGTCAATATAGTTTTCAAACCAAACATTAGATTGTGGATCTAAAAATAGAAGTTAAAATCTCCTTATAGACCGAGGAGGCACTACACAATAAGAACTGCTAATTCCCACCACCGAGGCTAATCCTTCGGCCTCCTCACTTTTAAAGGATAAAAGCTTAATCCAATGGTTTTAGGCACCATTCCTCTTGGTGCAAATCCAAGTAAAAGTTATGAACATACTACAATCAATTGACCTAAAGACATTATACCTCCTGCAACTCTTCGTACTAACCACACCATTAATCCTATCCTTTCTACCATCACTAAGCACATGAACATGAACCCCCAAACAAGCCATTACAACATCACTTTACATCTCAATTTTACTATTCCTAATAAAATATTACCACAACAATGACTACACTATTACTACCCTATTTAAATCTGACACCTTTAATATCAGCATAAATGTAAAATTTGACATATATTCTACCATATTTATACCAATCGCCCTATTCATCACACGAACCATTGTAGAATACTCAGAATGATATATAGCCTCAGACAAACAACGCACAAAATTTTACCGATACTTACTAATCTTCCTCCTAGCCATACTAACCCTTGCCACAGCCAACAACCTATTCCTATTATTTATCGGCTGAGAAGGAGTAGGATTCATATCATTCATACTCATTGCATGATGACGAGCCCGCCCAAAAACTAATGAATCTGCTATACAAGCCATCATCTACAATCGAATCGGAGACATTGGCCTAATTATAACCATCTGCTGACTATTCCTCTTACTAGACACCTTAGACTTGCCAATAATTTACTCCACCTCCCACCACCTCCCAACAATACCACTTTTAGGCCTCATTCTAGCTGCAACAGCAAAATCAGCCCAATTCGGCATGCACCCATGACTACTAGCTGCTATAGAAGGCCCAACCCCAGTATCAGCCCTACTTCACTCAAGTACCATAGTGGTAGCCGGGATCTACCTATTAATTCAAATACAACCCTTATTATCAAACAATAACACTGCTTTATCCATTTGCTTACTTCTAGGAGCCACTACAACACTATATGCAGCTACCCATGCCCTAACAAAAAATGACATTAAAGAAATTATTGCCTTCTCCACATTAAGCCAACTAGGCCTAATAATAACTACCATTGGCCTATGCCTACCAGAACTAGCCTTTATACATCTTTCTCTCCACGCATTCTTCAAGTCCATACTATTTCTATGCGCAGGAAACATCATTCACACCATACATGGAGAACAAGACATTCGAAAAATAGGAGCTTTACACAAAACTATACCCACCACATCATCATGCTTCACCATTGGAACCCTAGCCCTAGCAGGAACACCATTTCTATCCGCATTTTACTCAAAAGACATCATCATTGAATCCATAATAACATCCAACATCAATACCTTATCAATAATCATAGTACTAGTAGCAACCTCATTTACTACCGTATACAGCATACGAGTATTAGCCATCTCATGAGCCGGACAACCACTCCATCACCCCTACCCACACTACGAAGAAAACCCAAAATGCACCAAACCAGTTACTCATCTAGCCTTATGAAGCATTGGTGCCGGAACCCTTATCTCACTCACAATCCACCCACTACAATCTACCCCATTAACCATACCAATAACCTACAAACTCACAGCCCTAATAATCATAACCACTAGCTTATTATTTGCCACGAACATTACCCTACTAACACACCATAAACCCGCACAAACTTCAACCACCGCAATAATTCACCAAATAACATCCACTACTACACTCTCCAATGCAGAAGAAAAATCCACAAAACTAATAGACCAACTCTGACTATCAAAACTAGGCCCCGAAAACCTTCCTAACTACCAAAAACCCCCAATCATAATTACAACCACACAAAAAGGACTAATCAAACCCTACCTCACATCTTTCATCTACCTACTTACACTCACCCCATTCCTATTCTAATCAATCATCAATAAATGAAAACCCCTAAATAACCCATTTTAAAGCCTAACAACACGAATAGCACCCCGATACAAACCATGAACCAACACCAAAACAACAAACAGTGTTAACAACAACCCCACACCAATAATAAAAAACATTACACAACCTGTATAATAAAACAAAGATATCCCACCAAAATCAACACGAACAACTGACAACCCACCAGCATCAACCGTCTTATCCCCAACCTCCACCAACCCCAACCAAAAATCAGATCCCAAAAACATAAGAACCACAACAAAAAGAACATAATTAAACACATTAATCACACCCTCCCAATCAGCAAGAGCAGCAGGAAAAGGTTCCAACACCAAAGTTGCAGAATAAGCAAAAATAACTAACATTCCCCCCAAATAAATAAGAAATAAAACCAACGATACAAAAGATCCACCCTTCCACACTAAAACACCACAACCAAACACCGCACCCATTAATAAACTCATAATACCATAATAAGGAGAAACATTAGAAGCCACCCCCACCATTCAAAACACCAAACCAAACCCCAACAAAAATGAAAAATAAATCATATATTCTAACTTGGACTTTAACCAAAACCAATGGCCTGAAAAACCATTGTTGTTATTCAACTACAAGAACTACACTACCCACATACAATCCTCAGGAAACAACTACCTCAACCATAAAAAACATAAACCCACTACTAAAAATCATAAACAACACCCTAATCAGCCTACCCGCCCCACCTAACATCTCAGCCCTATGAAACTTTGGCTCACTATTAGGAACATGCCTTGTACTACAATTAGCCACAGGAATCTTCCTAGCCATACATTACTCACCTGACATCTCCCTGGCATTTTCATCCATCTCCCACATCCAACGAGACGTCCAATATGGCTGACTTATCCGAAACATACATGCAAATGGAGCCTCACTATTCTTCATCTGCATGTATTTACACATTGGACGAGGCATCTACTACGGCTCATACCTGTATAAAAAAACTTGAAACACAGGAGTAGCCTTACTCCTCCTAGTCATAGCCACCGCATTCGTAGGCTACGTCCTGCCATGAGGCCAAATATCATTCTGAGGTGCTACAGTAATCACCAACCTACTTTCAGCCCTCCCCTACATCGGCCATACAATAGTAGAATGAATTTGAGGGGGATTCTCCGTAGATAATGCTACCCTGACCCGATTTTTTACATTCCACTTTCTGATCCCATTTATCATCACAGGCATAATAATAGTCCACCTCCTATTCCTACACGAAACAGGATCCAACAACCCCACAGGGTTAAACTCCAACTGTGACAAAATTCCATTCCACCCCTACTTCTCCCTCAAGGACCTCCTAGGGCTCATCATAATACTAACCCTTCTATTGAACCTAACTCTATTCTCACCAAATTTACTGGGAGACCCAGACAACTTCACCCCAGCTAACCCACTTGTCACCCCACCACACATCAAACCAGAATGGTACTTTCTATTCGCCTACGCTATCCTACGATCAATCCCCAACAAACTCGGAGGAGTCCTAGCCCTCCTCTTCTCAATCATAATCCTACTTCTAATACCCGCCCTCCACACATCAAAACAACGAACCCTTACATTCCACCCAATATCCCAAATAGCATTCTGATGCTTAACAGCAGACCTGATCGTCCTAACATGAATTGGAGGCCAACCAGTAGAAGACCCCTTCATTCTCATTGGACAAGTAGCCTCCGTGTTCTACTTCACAACAATCCTCATTATCATACCAATCACCAACCTAATCGAAAACAAAACAACAAATTAACCATTCCGATAGTTTACCTAAAAACACTGGTCTTGTAAACCAAAAATGAAGAACACCACCTTCTCGGAATTACTCAAAAGAGAAAAACTTGTAAATCTCATCTCCGGTCCCCAAAACCGGAATTTCATTAAACTATCTTCTGGTACAGTACATTTACATGGTACCCCCCCCCTCCCCCCCCGGGGTACATATTATTAATGGTCACAGGACATAATATGCATATCGTGCATTCATCTATCTGCCACTAGCATATCACCTAATAATGGTAATGTGATTATTCCACATGGATATTATCTAGTACATTGCACTAATGGTAACAGTACATACTCATGTATTATCTACTGACATCACAAGCATTCGCTACAACGGGGCTACAGGCCTATAAGTCTTACTCTTCCCGAGAAATCAGCAATACTTGTTAACAGGATACGGTATTCATAGTGTCTAGTCCATACGTTTGGATCGGGTTTACGTTCCTCTTTAAGAGGCCTCTGGTTGTTTTTTCAGGCACATCTAGTTAGACTCGTCCATACGTTCCTCTTTAAGAGGCCTCTGGTTAAATGTGTTCTATACATAGCATCTAAATCACTAGACATTTTATGGTCTTATAGGCATATAGTATTTTTTATTTCTCTGGTATTTCAATCCGCATTATCAAGTGGGTCTGCTCCAGCAGGTTAAACTGGACCTACGTTCGTCGCATTGTTTTATCCTTAGACAGCACATTCATGGTATTAGCTAGTTCATGCTCGCCGGACATAAATTTCAATTATATGAAAAAATCGTTTTATTATCTGTAAAAAAACCATTTTATAATATGAAAAAAATTTGTTTTTTAATGAAAAAAAACTTTTTTTCATAAAAATTTCGTTGCAGCACCAAATGCAGTACTAAAAATTTTTTAAATTACTGCACCAAGTGCAGTACCGAGAATTTCTTTTAAATTGCAGCACCAAATGCAGTACTAAAAATTTTTTAAATTACTGCACCAAGTGCAGTACCGAGAATTTCTTTTAAATTGCAGCACCAAATGCAGTACTAAAAATTTTTTAAATTACTGCACCAAGTGCAGTACCGAGAATTTCTTTTAAATTGCAGCACCAAATGCATTTGATTGCCAAAACAA